ACTTAGAAGTACATTTTGTGCAACAGCCCTTCCTATCTGATAGAACAGGATCCCATGATCCCGAACCGATCTTACCTGGGATCGCAAATCCCAAGTTTGTCTATGAAGAGCAGATCTAATTAGATTAGTGTCTATAATTGATTTCTTCTGTGTAATACTAATCGATAGGGCCTCATCGGTAAGTGATGCAAGATCTCGTACATTGGAACCCATGGTTATGGCCTCGAATCCATTAGTAAGGAACATTTTCTTTTCCAAGCGAAATCCCCTAGTATATGAAAGAGTGAAAAAGTGCTTTCGTTGTTGTGGAATAAGAAGCCTTCGTAGCTTAATGCATGTATTTAATTTATTCGGAGCTATTAGAGCGGGATCCACTTTTTGGGGAATATGAGTCGAAGCAATAACGAGAATATTTCTATTGGAACATCTTTCACAATCCCTGGAGAGATAGTTCAGTAATAGACCGAGGGATAAAAAATTCGACTCTTTCACATCCAGATCATGAATGTTTGGAATCCATATTATGCAAGGAGACATTGCTTTTGCTAATTCGAATTGAAGGGTGATATAAAACCGGTTTCTTTTTCTTTCCGGCATCATATCCATAGTTAGCGCATTCATCATAGTTAGAAGCTCCAGCTTCGTATCAAGGTCCCGGTCGATATCGTCACTATTGTCACTACCATCAATACGAAAGCCCTTAGGCTTGTTATCCAGGAACTTGTTCAGAAATACTGTAATGAAAGGAACATAGGAGTTTGTCGCTAGGTATTTGACCAAATAGGATCGTCCAGTTCCTATAGAACCTATCACTAAAATACCCCTAGAGAGGGCTAAGCGGAGCGAAAAAGGTTTTCCATGAGACGGGAAATGAAAACTATTAGCCCCACAGGAGACTTGTGAATAAGTGATTTTCTGATAATGAGCAAGGAATATCCGTCTTTCTGCTAAACAGGATGTATTGAACTCATAATTCATTAGATACTTTTTATGAATGTCAACTAAGTATCGTAAGTAAATTGCTCCCGGTTGTTCAATCATTTGATAACCAGAGTCATTCTTTGCTAAATGATCATTATGAGTCAGACTCAATAGAATTTGATCAATCCTTTTTTCTGTCGTTAAGGTGGAGAACTGAACCAAGAATCCTCTGTCTTTATCATCGATCGAATCACTGTTTGAGACCCAGGATTCTATTTTATCATCAATCCAATCACCGTTCCCCTTTTTTCTTTTTCTTATCAATGAATAGGTCTCTTTACTTGTATGACTTAGATGTCTCGTATTTCTGGAAAAAGCGATTCGATTGATGGGATTTGGTATGATACTTATGAAATCGATCATATCGATGAGATTGATATTCAAATATTTATTCTTAGAACGTATTGATTTGACCCCATAAGTGGGACCGCCACCCCCTAGCATGTTGCCAGCAGAACCCCGTATTTCTTCTAGAGAATCTCCTAATTGTTTCCGAGCAACTAGAAAGAGATTCTTTAACCAGAAAGAATTCAGTTCAGATGTATCAGATGTAGGATACCTATCCAGAAGTTTTTGCAACTCAATCATGTATGATGGAATCGTCAAAGATTTGACCCTTTCGAACTCTGTCTGTAACTCACTATAGGCTGGAGAAACAAAAAGAAGATGTGTACGAACGAGATATCCAGCAACAAGAAAAAGGAAAAGGATTGAATAGAGGAACTCCCGAACATTTGGCGATCTCAGATGTGTCGATATCAATGGTGACTCATTATTTCGATGAAATATTTCTTTGGACAGAAGCAGATTATGTAAACACTTAATCGAAATCTCACCTATCAGATTCCATTGTAGAAGATACAATTTTTTCTGAAGAATTTGCCATGATATATCTAATCCATGCATAATATCATGAAAAACAGATACAAATTTTTGGCTGCTACTTAGTATCGGCAATAGGCCTGAAAAAGTATCTAAAAATATTAAATTTATATATTTGTATCCTGTCGAAGTAAGGAACCATGGCATATATGTTTGGAATATATTCCAGTTTGAGAGAGTTGAAAAAGCACCATCTCGTTGAAAGTTTCTATACATCTGCCCTTTCTCAAGGCATTTCTTTAGACAAAGACCCCGTTTTTTCCTCTTTTCGGGTGGTAAATATTTCTCAGAAAATGGAGTGTGAATCAAACCCATGTTTGAATTGAAATTGAGATACTGATGCAAGTTCTTCCCTTCTGAATCAGACAGATTCATATCTGAAAGAGGTTGACAATAAGTTCTTTCAAAATTGAATATTTGTCCCTCTCTTAGAAGTGTTCCAGAAATCTCTGCGATCGAGTAAATAGCTCTACGAACGAATGGATCGGATCGAATTGGAAAATGGAAAGATTTGTACAAGTTATACCTTTCGTCACCATTTTGTGGAAAATCGTTAAGTATGAATATGTTAGACACCTGTAACTCGATTGGTGAAACAGTATCTCTATCTAAAAAAGCATATTTTTTTTTACCGCCG